CTAGATTCTGACATCCCAGATAGACTAGTTTGGCATCATTCCCCTTCAGGTCTTTTCTCCTCTGCTTCCTATTGGCATTTTTCCAGAATTCATGGCCAGAAAAGTCCTTGGTGGTCTCTATTATGGAACCAGTGGCTTCCTCCTAAGATGGGTTTATTCTCTTCTTCTGGAGATTCCTCAGGAATGCTCTTCCTATGGATGACAGGCTCAGATACATGGGCTTTCAAATGCCTTATAAATTGAATTTCTGCATTAGAAGTCAACAGGATTCTTTACTTCATTTGTTTTGTCAAGGTGAAACTGCCTCTCAGGTTTGGTCTTATTTGAAAGGTGTTCTTAATGCTAGTTTTGTTCAAGATAGTATGTCTGCTTTCACTAAGACCTGGTTGCAAGGCAGTTCTATCAAATCTAAAATGGGATTTTTAGGGTAGTTTTATCTTCTCTGGTTGCTGGGAGATTTGGCTTGCTAGAAATGCATCTGTTCATGATTCAGTTGCTATGTCTTCTTCATCTATTATCAATAAAGTCAAGCACTGGTGTAAGGATTTATTGCAGCTTGATTATCCCACTCATTCTTCTGGTTTTCATGATTCTATTTTTTTCCAAGTAATGCATATCCCTATGGTCTCCTCTAATATTCCTAAAGGAAAATGGATCAAATGGGCTCCTCCTCCTTTTGGTATTTTGAAGTTGAACACAGATGGTTCTTCAAGGAATGGCATGGCAGCAGGTGGTGGCATTCTTAGGGACTATAAGGGCTCCGCTTTGGTTGCTTTTTCTACCTTTTATGGCCCAGGTACCAACACATTTGCAGAAGCCAGAGCTCCCCTTTTTGGTCTGATGCTTTGTTACAGATTAGGCTACTCCAAAGTAGCAGTGGAGAGTGAAAAAAAAGAATTTTTGATAGCATCTGTGGAGGTGCAGTCCCTTGGACAGTCCCTTATATGATCAGATCTTTCAAAACTTTCTTACTTCCTTCCATGTCCATCTCTCATATCTACAGGGAAGGGAATCAAAGTGCAGACACTTTAGCGCCACTTCCATCAGGAACATTTTGAATTTCTTTCTAATGGCTCTCTTCCTACTGCCTCTCTTGCCTAAAGAGGTCAGTCCACCGCGTGTCTGTCTTCCAGTTCCTTGACTCCCAAACCTTGGGTCATTGATTCTGCCCCCGCTTAGGTTAGCTGTGCTTCCTTAAATATCGGGTTGCCAAGGGTTGTTTCCGGAGGAAATGGGATTCGAACCCATGATTTAGCAGTTGGTTGAGCAGTCGTGGCGGACAAACACAAACAGCAAGCAAAGTCTTGGCTCGCTCTCATTGGGAGGCTGTTCAACCAGACTGACGAAGTTGAGTATTGACACAAACAATAAGAGGACGAGCTTCCCTTCTACTACCGAAAAAAGTACCCACCTACCAGGTTACCTGTTCTTATGAAGGAAGGCATCTATTCAAGTCTTTACTAAATACCATCAGATGGATTCTTAGGAAGCCATCTATTCTGCTAATACCGGTCCTATCCTCTCCTTTCTCTGATTCCCAGTGAGGGGTATAAGTAGTCTAAACGCTCTTTCCAGCCTTTGGTTTGGCTAGGTACTACTAACTATCAGAAAGCTCGAAAAAGGGCATGATTTTAGGCTCTTCCTTTTTTACTTTCGCGGGGGACGCTTTTTCTTTTTTTTTTTTTCAAAAAGAAAACTCGCTTGGATTACCAGCTTCTATCTGAAGGAAGAACTCCTCAATATCTGGGCATCCACTTTTCCGTTTTAGTACCATACAAAAGGAAAGGGAGGACGTGAAGCTACTACGGGAGAAAAGCAAGTAGAAGAGGGCTTATGCTCGATTGTAGAAAGTAGAACTCCCAGCCAGTAAAGTGAGACTTCTTGTTATCAACTGGATTCTGTAGCTGCTACCTTCTTTTTCAGTATATGGTGGTGACTCCACTTTAGTAGAAGGTCTACCTCCGGATCTGTTATTGTCCATGCCCTAGCCGTTGCTTCCGCTGGATCAATGGGATCCCAATCTCGATTTCCTAGGTATACTTGCCCTGTTCAGTAACTGAAGCTACTTGTTCTCTTTCACTACACCAAACCCACGAACTTTCACCCAAACGCATACAGTTGATTCCACAGGTACCATGGGCATGCCTGTTGGGGCTTTGAAAAACTTATTGCCGTACCTTCTTATTAGAAAAAAAGGGGAGCACTTTGATGGTTTTTTGTCGACAATCGGAACATGAGAATATTCAGTTACCCGGCAGGGTCAAACCAACAGCACAGAGGCTCCGCAGCAACAGGAGCCACAAAGACGATTATAGAAAGATACCAGGATTCTACTCAAACAAGAGCAGCGGTACTCTCCGAAGTCCGCCCTTCAAATAACTACGCTAATTGTAGTAACCTGAACAGGTAAAAACCACAGATGCTGTGGAAAACCTTTCCTTCCTTGCCAAGGGCAGCTGCTCGACCAAGCAACCAATTACCACCCTAAAACGTAGCCAGG